TTAGAGGCATTGGTTTATTGAATTTGGTTTTTGAGTTAAAATTCTTAAATGTTTTTATGGGACGAGAAGACCCTATAGAGTTTGACAGGTTTCTTATTTATTCTTTGTTTGTTTTGTTACATTAAATTGGGAATACTGTTTTGTTGGGGTGATGGGAGGATAAAATTTAACTCTTCTTTGTTTTTGTATATTTATGTATATTTTTTTGATCCATTTATTTTGATTATAAGATTAAATTACCTTAGGGATAACAGCGTTATCTTCCTTGAGAGTTCTTATTGGCGGGGAGGTTTGCGACCTCGATGTTGGATTAAGATGAATTTTCGGTGCAGGAGCTGAAAGTGATTAGGTCTGTTCGACCTTTAAAATCTTACATGATCTGAGTTCAGACCGGCGTGAGCCAGGTTGGTTTCTATCTATAGAATTGTTTTATATCTTAGTACGAGAGGACCGGATATTTGGAATAAGTTTCAGTTATTACATTGGTTTTTGTTAATGTTTTACTATTTTGGCAGATAAGTGCATTGGATTTAGAATCTATTAATGTGAAATTGTTATTTTACAAGTAGTATATGCTTGATCTTTTTTTTCTTGTTGTTGTTTTCTTGTTGTTGATAGTTTTTGTTATGGTTGGGGTAGCCTTCCTTACTCTGTTGGAACGGAGGGTTTTGGGCTATGTTCATATTCGTAAGGGCCCTAATAAAGTTGGATTTGTTGGTATTCTTCAGCCTTTTAGAGATGCCATTAAGTTGTTTTCTAGGGAGCAGTATTTTCCTGTTGTTTCTAATTATTTGATTTATTATTTTTCTCCTATTTTTGGGTTTTTCCTTTCTTTATTGGTTTGGTTGTTGGTTCCTTATTTGAGTGGATTTATTTCGTTTGAGTTGGGTTTGTTGTTTTTTTTGGCTTGTACTAGATTAGGGGTGTATACTGTTATGATTGCTGGTTGATCTTCTAATTCTGGTTATTCTTTATTGGGAGGTCTTCGTGCTTTGGCTCAGACTATTTCTTATGAGGTAAGATTGGCTTTTATTTTACTTTCTTTTGTTATTTTGATTAGTAGTTATAATTTGGCTTACTTTTATTTTTTTCAGGTTTATTTGTGGTTAGTTTTTCTTTCTCTTCCTTTGTCGTTTATTTGATTTATTTCTTGTTTGGCTGAGACTAATCGTACGCCCTTTGATTTTGCTGAGGGTGAGTCTGAACTTGTTTCGGGATTTAACGTTGAGTATGGTAGTGGAGGGTTTGCTTTGATTTTTTTGGCTGAGTATGCAAGAATTCTTTTTATGAGATTGTTATTTTGTATCCTTTTCTTGGGTAGTGATCTTTATTCTTTCTTTTTTTACGTTAAACTTGCTTTTGTTTCTTTTTTGTTTATTTGGGTTCGCGGTACGGTTCCTCGGTTCCGTTATGATAAGTTGATGTATTTGGCTTGGAAGAGATTTTTGCCTCTTTCGTTGAATTATCTTTTGTTTTTTATTGGTGTTAAGTGTTTTATTTTTTCTTTGTTATAGTGTATTAATTTGAGTATGGAAAGTTAATAGAAGATTTGAACTTCTTTCATAATGTTTTCAAGACATTAGGCTTTGTCTGTAGCTTTTTAACTTTTAGTCTGTTATTTTATCTCATAGCTTTGTTGTTATTGGGCTTATTGCGTAGTATATGAAGTAAATTGTTGTTAGGATTTGTCCTGTTAGGATGTAAGGGTCTTCTACTGGTCGTGCTCCGATTCATGTAAGGAGGATTACTGTGTTTGTTATTGTTCAGAATAGGATTTGGTTGATTGGGTAGAATTGTGTTCCTCGGAACTTTGATTTGTTGGTTGGTATAATGAATAGGATTGCAATTGATATGGCTAGGGCGATAACTCCTCCTAGTTTATTTGGGATTGAGCGTAGGATTGCATATGCAAATAGGAAGTATCATTCTGGTTGAATGTGGACGGGTGTTACTAGTGGGTTTGCTGGTGTAAAGTTGTCTGGATCTCTTAGGATGTATGGTTCCTTTAGGGTTAATACGGTTAATGCTATGATTGTAAGGGCGAATCCGAAGATGTCCTTTACTGTGAAGTATGGGTGGAATGGGATTTTGTCTGTGTCTTTGTTTAGTCCTAGAGGATTGTTTGATCCTGTTTGGTGAAGGAATAGAAGATGGATTAGTACTATTGCTGCAATTACGAACGGCATTAGGAAATGTAGGGCAAAGAATCGTGTGAGTGTGGCGCTATCTACTGCGAATCCCCCTCATACTCATTGGACTACTTCCTTTCCTACGTAGGGGATCGCTGATAGGAGGTTTGTAATGACTGTTGCACCTCAGAATGATATTTGTCCTCATGGTAGTACGTAGCCTATAAATGCTGTTGCTATGGTTAGGAATAGGATTGCTACTCCTACAGATCATGTGTGTATAAAGTTGTATGACCCGTAGTATATGTTTCGTCCTGTGTGTAGGTAGATACAAACGAAGAATAGGGATGCTCCGTTTGCGTGTATTGTTCGTAGTAGTCAGCCATAGTTTACGTCTCGGCAAATGTGTCTTACTCTTCTGAAGGCGGTGTCGATGTTTGGGCAGTAGTGTATGGCGAGGAATAGGCCAGTTGCGATTTGTGCTACTAAGCAGATTCCTAGTAGTGATCCGAAGTTTCATCATCCTCTAATTGTTGATGGTGTTGGTAGATCTACCAGGGCGTTATTTGCAATTTTGAATAAAGGGTGTTTATTTCGTGTGGGTTTATTCATTATCTTGTGTGTCGTAGGGGCCCCTTGGATACGTTAATAATGTTTACGACTACGATTAGTGTTAGTAGTATGTAGATTACTAGTATTGTTGTTATTGTTCCTATTATTTGATTATATATAACGGTTGTTGTGGTTGTAATTTCGTTTTCTATTATTGTGTCATGTATATTTATTTCCTTGTTGTTTGTTACTGTTGGTATTAGGTATATTAGGATGGGTAAGGCGATTGATGATGCTATTAGTATTTTATTTGATGGTGAGAATATTTCGTTTGATGCTAGTCTTGTTATGTATATAAACAGCACTAATATCCCTCCAATTATGATTATAAATAAGATGTATGAGAATCAAAAGCTTCTGTATATAGTTCCTCTGATTAAGCAGATTATAATTGTCTGTGTTAATAGTATTAGGCCTATGGCTATGGGGTGTTTTATTTGTGTGAATATTAGTCTTGTTATTGTTCTTATTGATAAAAATAGTTTTGTTATGTCAGGGGGTATTTTATTTAAAATGTTAGTTTTGGGGATTAATGAAATGGTGTTATACCTTTCCTCTGAAGTTTTAAAAGGTTAATCCTTATTTTTGATTTACAAGACCAATATTTTTATTAAATTATTAAAACTTATTAAATGCCAATGTGATTATATTTTTTTTATTCTTATTTTTGTGGTATTTGGGCTTTCTCCTCTAGCCGGAAGCATTTGTTAATTACTTTGTTGAGATTGGAGTTTGTTGTTTTGGTTCTTTATTTTTCTATTTATTTTTATTTGTGTAGGTTTAATTATAGCTTGTTTTTTGTTGTTTATTTTTTGGTTTTTTCTGTTTGTGAGGGCTCTTTGGGCCTGTCTATTTTAGTTTCTATGATTCGTAGTCATGGGAATGATTATTTTCAATCTTATAGAGTTCTTCAATGTTAAAGTTTCTTTGTTTTTTGATTTTTTTGATCCCCTTGTGTATTTACTCTGGGCTTTGGTGGTTGGTTTGTTCTATAATGTTTTTTGTTTCTTTTCTTTACTTGTTTTTCTTTCCTTATTTTTTTTGTTGGGGTGGATTGGGTTATATTTTTGGTTGTGATTTAATTTCTTATGGTCTGATCCTTCTTAGTTTGTGGATTTGTGTGCTTATGATTTTGGCTAGAGAGTCTGTATTTCGTTTGAATTATTTTTCTGGGTTTTTTCTGTTTGTTGTGATTGTTCTTACTATTTTGTTGTATTGTACTTTTAGAAGAATTAGTCTACTTTCATTTTATATTTTTTTTGAAAGTAGACTAATTCCTACCTTGTTTTTAATTTTGGGTTGGGGGTATCAGCCTGAACGTGTTCAGGCTGGGATTTATTTGTTGTTTTATACGTTGTTGGCTTCTCTTCCTTTATTGGTGGGTATTTTATTTATTTATAACTCTTTAGGTTCTTTATGTTTGTTTATATTGAATGGGAATAGTTATTTGGTCGGTGGTCTATTTTATCTTTGTATAGTTTTTGCTTTTTTGGTTAGGATGCCTATGTTTATGGTTCATTTGTGGCTTCCTAGGGCTCATGTTGAAGCTCCTGTGTCTGGTTCTATGATTTTGGCTGGTGTTTTGTTGAAGTTAGGGGGGTATGGCCTTCTTCGTGCTTTCCCTGTGTTGTTTAAATTTGGATTTAAGTTTGGTGTTGTTTGGGTTGCTTTGAGCTTAGTTGGGGGTCTTTTTGTTAGTTTATTTTGTATACGGCAGACTGATTTAAAGTCGTTGATTGCTTACTCTTCTGTAGCTCATATGAGCATGGTTATTGGTGGTATTATGACTTTAAATTATTGGGGGGTTTGTAGATCTTTTGCCTTAATGGTGGCTCATGGTTTATGTTCTTCTGGTCTTTTTTGCCTTTCTAATATTTCTTATGAGCGGTTTAGTAGACGGAGTCTTTTAATTAATAGGGGTTTAATTAATTTGATGCCTAGAATGGCTATGTGATGATTTTTACTAAGATCTTGTAATATGGCTGCCCCTCCTTCTTTAAATCTTTTAGGGGAGATTGGTTTGTTGAGTAGTTTGGTCTCTTGATCTTGATGTCTTATATTTATTTTGGTCTTTTTATCTTTTTTTAGTGCTGCTTATACACTTTATTTGTACTCTTATAGTCAGCATGGGTCTATTTATTCTGGGATTTATTCTTGTTCTTTAGGGTATGTTCGTGAGTTCTTGTTGTTGTTTTTGCATTGGTTTCCGTTAAATTTTATTATTCTGAAGGTAGATATTTCTGTTTTCTGGATTTAGTTGTATCTAAATAGTTTAAGAGGAAAATATTGGTTTGTGGTGCCGATGATATACTTGTGTATTTTAGATTTATGTTTATGTCTATTTGTTTTGTTAGATTTGTTTTTTTATTTCTTCTGGGTTGGTCTTGTTGTATTTTGGGTTCGTACTTTATTATAAATGATTTGGTTTATTTTATTGATTGGAATATTATTACGTTAAACGGTAGTTCGGTTATTATGACTTTTTTGTTTGATTGGATGTCTTTGTTGTTTATAGGGTTCGTATTTATTATTTCTTCTTTAGTTATTCTTTATAGAGATGATTATATGTTTGGTGATTTAAATATTGTTCGGTTTATTTCTCTGGTTTTAATGTTTGTTATTTCTATGATGTTTTTGATTATTAGTCCTAACGTTATTAGTATTCTATTGGGCTGGGATGGTTTAGGTTTAGTTTCTTATTTATTGGTGATTTATTATCAGAATGTGAGGTCTTATGGTGCTGGTATGTTGACTGTTTTATCTAATCGGATTGGTGATGTTGCTTTGTTGATGGTTATTGCTTGGATGGTTAATTTTGGTAGCTGGAGTTTTATTTATTATTTAGAGTTTTTATCAAATTCTTTTGAGATGGGGTTGATTTCCTTTCTTGTTGTTTTGGCAGCTATGACTAGGAGTGCTCAGATTCCTTTTTCTTCTTGATTGCCTGCGGCTATAGCTGCTCCTACTCCTGTCTCTGCTTTAGTTCATTCTTCTACTTTGGTTACTGCGGGGGTATATCTTCTTATTCGGTTTAGTCCCTCTTTCGGGTATTGGTTGAATGTTTTCTTGTTGTTGATTTCAGGTTTGACCATGTTTATGGCAGGTCTTGGGGCCAATTTTGAGTTTGATTTGAAGAGGATTATTGCTTTATCTACTCTTAGACAGTTGGGGCTTATGATTATGACTATTTCTATGGGTCTTTCTGGTTTGGCGTTTTTTCATTTATTAACTCATGCTTTGTTTAAGGCCTTATTGTTCATGTGTGCTGGCGGGGTTATTCATTCTATGGGGGATTCTCAGGATATTCGTTTTATAGGGGGCTTGTCTGTTTATATACCTTTTACTTCTGCTAGTTTGATGGTCTCTAATTTTGCTCTCTGTGGTATGCCTTTTTTGGCGGGGTTTTATTCTAAGGATTTTATTCTGGAGATGTTTTCTATGAGATATGTAAATGTTTTTGGTTTCTTTTTGTTGTTTGTGTCCACGGGCTTGACGGTTTGTTATTCTTTTCGGTTGTTTTATTTTGTTTTGTGTGGTGATTTTAATTTTGTTCCTTCATATTCTATGGTTGAGTCCAATTATAATATAATGGTTGGTATAATTGGATTGTTGGTTATGTCCATTTTTGGTGGAGGGTCTCTTATGTGATTAATTTGTCCTACCCCTTCTGTGATTTGTTTACCTTATTATCTGAAGTTTCTTACTTTGTTTGTGGTATTTTTGGGAGGTTGACTGGGCTACGAGATTGCTGGGTTTGTGTTTGGTGATAGGTTATTTTCTATATATTTATATAGTATTTCTTCGTTTTCTGGTTCTATGTGATTTATACCTTTTTTTTCTACTTATGGTGTTTCTTTTGGCCCTCTGGAGTTAGGATACAGGGCAACAAGGGGTTTTGATTCTGGTTGGATGGAGTTTTTTGGTGGGCAGGGTCTTTATTGGGTTCTTTTTAACCTGGGTAGGGTTAACCAATGGTTTCAATATAATAATTTAAAGGTGTTTTTAGGGTTTTTTGTTATGTGAATTGTTATTCTGTTATTTGTTCTTGTGTTTTACTTGAATAGCTTATGTTTAGAGCGCGACACTGAAGATGTCGATGAGGTATGTTTATTGCCTTTAAGTGTTTATTTATAAAAGAGCTTCTTTGTCTTTACAGTGAAAGTGTAATGTTTATTCTAAACTATATAAATTTAGAAGTGTAAACGGATTTTAACCGCTATAGTGATAAGTTAGCAGCATTCACTTTTTCTGTCACTTCCTTAACAGGAATTATTTATTCAATTTTATTATTAACAATAATATACCTCTCTTTGGTTTCAGTTAAAGGTTTAAAGCAAGGATAAATAATGTTATCTAAGATCAGGTCGAAACTGATTGCAAATGTTTGCTTCTCGCTTTTGTTGAAGGTGAGACTAACTATTGTGGATATAGTACTTTTTGAATGCAACTCAAATGTTATTATTAACTATAGTCCCCTAGTTTCTTCATTCTAGGGATCCTTGGTTCCATTCGTGGTATAGTCCAATGATAAGGATTAGTAGGAATGCGGATCTTACGATTAATCATGATTTTATGTTTGATGTTAATATAGTGATTGGTATTGGAAGGAGCAGTGCAATTTCTACATCAAAGATTATGAAGATTACTGCGATCAAGAAGAATCGTGATGAGAAGGGTAGTCGTGCGGAATTTTTTGGGTCAAATCCGCATTCAAATGGGGATCTTTTTTCTCGGTCTTCGTTGATTTTTTTTGAGATTAGGGTTGCTAAAATTATGATTGTTGCTGATAGAAGGAGGGTCACTGTTGCTGCTGTTGTAACTATTATTATTATTTATCTTGTTTTCACAAATTTCTTGATTGGAAGTCAAGTATACTTTCCTTGTATTAGATAAATGTTATTTTATCTTCCTCATCAGTAAATTGAGATGTATAGGAATAGTCAAACCACGTCTACGAAGTGTCAATATCATGCTGCTGCTTCAAACCCGAAGTGGTGGTTCGATGAGAAGTGTAGTGTTGTGTGTCGTAGTAGGCACGTGGTTAGGAATGTTGTTCCAATAATTACGTGTAGTCCGTGGAAGCCTGTTGCGACAAAGAAGGTTGATCCGTATGCTGAGTCTGCGATTGTGAATGGCGCTTCAACATATTCGTATGCTTGTAGCGCTGTGAAATATAATCCTAGTAGAACTGTGAAGAAAAGACCTTGAGTTGCTTGGGTAGCGTTATTTTCTAGCAATCCGTGATGTGCTCATGTTACAGTTACCCCTGATGCTAGTAGGATTGCTGTGTTTAGTAAGGGAACTTGTAAGGGGTTAAATGGTTGGATTCCTGTGGGCGGTCAAGTTGAGCCTAGCTCAATTGTAGGGGATAGTCTTGAATGGAAGAATGCTCAAAAGAATGATACGAAGAATAGAACTTCGGATACGATAAATAGAATTATTCCTCATCGTAAGCCCTTTGTTACTATCTTTGTGTGTAGGCCTTGGTAAGTTCCTTCTCGGGTTACGTCTCGTCATCATTGGATTATGGTAAGGATAGTAATGATTGCTCCAATACCTAATAGACTATCGTCATATTGGTGGAATCACTTGATTATTCCTATTAGGGTTACTATTGCTCCGATAGCTCCTGTAAGGGGTCATGGTCTTTTGTTTACTATGTGGAATGGATGGTTTTCGTGTATTGACATTAGTTGACTTCTCTAGAATATAAGGTTCTTAGGATTGCGAATACGTATGATTGGATAATTGCCACTGCGGCTTCCAGAATCAGAAGGAGGATTTGAGCGGTAATTAAGACGGTTAATAGTGTATGTCTTATCGATGGTCCATTGTTTCCTAGTAGGGTTAATAATAGGTGTCCTGCAATTATGTTTGCAGTTAGTCGTACTGCTAGTGTTCCAGGGCGGATGACGTTTCTGATGGTTTCGATGATAACTATAAATGGTATTAGTATGGATGGCGTTCCTTGTGGTACTAGGTGTTCAAACATGTGGTTAGTGTTTTTGATTCATCCGAATAGCATGAATCTTAATCACATCGGTAGGGCTAGGGCTAGGGTGAGTGTTAGATGACTTGTTCTGGTAAAGATGTATGGGAATAGCCCTAGGAAATTGTTTGTTAGGATTATTAAGAATAGGGATGTTAAGATGAATGAATTTCCTTTGTTTTCGTTTCCCTTTCTTAGAATTGTTTTTATCTCTTGGTGTAGTTTATTTATTAATAGGGTTACTATTATGCTGTTTCGTGACGGTACCAATCAGATTCTTGTTGGGATTAATAGGAGTCCAATGGCAGTTCTTGTTCAGTTTAGTGGTAAATTACTAATTTCTGTTGTTGGGTCGAAAATTGAGAATAGATTTCTTATCACTTTCAGTTTGTTTTGTGAATATTAATAGATCCCTTTGTTTTTCTTTGTTTATTTGGTAGTTGGGCGAAGTAATTTATGATGTTGAATATTAGGAATGTTATTAAAAATGTGAGGTATAGTAGGGTTCATTCTATAGGTATTATTTGAGGTATAAAAGGATATCTTTGTGATTATTTCAGTTTGACATTCTGATGTTATGTTATTAACTAATCCTTTGTCATCAGAGATACTTGCTAGGGTATCATGAACTGGTTTAAGAGACCATTACTTGCTTTCAGTCATCTGATGATTCTCTTATCTTTGATACTCAGTTAATAAATTGGTTAGTTGATACACTTTCAATTACAATTGGCATGAATCTATGATTTGCTCCGCAGATTTCTGAGCATTGCCCATATAGGAGTCCAGGGCGGTTGATCGAGAATCTCATTTGGTTAAGTCGTCCTGGCGTAGCATCCGTTTTTACTCCCAGTCTTGGTACTGTTCATGAGTGTAATACGTCTGCTGCTGTTACGATAATTCGGATTGGTGAGTTTATTGGTAGTACTACTCGGTTGTCTGTATCTAATAGACGAAATGCATCAATTGGTTGGTCTTCCTGTTGTACTATGTATGAGTCGAACTCGAGCTTTGTGAAGTCTGAGTATTCATAACTTCAGTATCATTGATGTCCTACTGTTTTTAGTGTTATTACTGGGTTGTGGATTTCGTCTATTAGGTATAATAGTCGTAAGGATGGGATTGCAATAAATACCAGGATGATTGCAGGAGCAATTGTTCATAGGGTTTCGATTATCTGTCCTTCTAGGATGAACCGTCTGGTTTGTTTGTTTTGGATGATTCTGATTATTGTATAAAATACTGCTGTAATAATTATTAGTATAATTATTAGTGCGTGGTCGTGGAAGAAGATTAATTGTTCTATGACAGGCGAGGCTCTATCTTGTAGTGTTAGGTTTAATCATGTTGCCATTGGTTTCTAATGAAAGTTTAAAACTTTATTTGTGGAGCTTAAATCCAATGCACTTATCTGCCACGTTAGAGGAGGTTATCTAGTTAGGGAAATAGTTGGGAGTTCTGAGTATCTGTGTTCTGCTGGTGGGAAGTTTTGTAGTCATTCTACTGAGTTTCTGGTGTGTGTAGGGAATAGGATTGGTCGGTTTGATGTAATTCTTTCTCATATAATGAATAGGAATATTATTACTCTTACGAATGAAATTGTTGATCCTATTGATGAAATGATGTTTCATGTAGTGTAAGCATCTGGGTAATCTGAATATCGTCGTGGCATGCCAGCAAGTCCTAGGAAGTGTTGAGGGAAGAATGTTAGATTTACCCCTACGAATATAACAGTAAATTGGGCCTTTAGTCATTTTGGGTTTATTGTGAGTCCGGTGAATAGGGGGAATCATTGTACGAACCCCCCTATGATTGCAAATACTGCACCTATTGATAGCACGTAATGGAAGTGTGCTACTACGTAGTAGGTGTCGTGTAGTACAATGTCGATTGATGAGTTTGCTAGTACTACCCCTGTTAGACCTCCTATTGTGAATAGGAATACAAAGCCTAGTGCTCATAGGCAGGCTGCTCTATATGTTATTCGGGTTCCATATATTGTTGCAAGTCATCTGAAGATCTTAATTCCTGTTGGTACTGCGATGATTATTGTTGCGGAAGTGAAATATGCTCGTGTATCAACATCTATTCCTACAGTAAATATGTGGTGGGCTCATACTACGAATCCTAATAGGCCAATTGCTAGTATAGCGAAGATTATTCCCAGATTTCCAAATGCTTCCTTCTTTCCTCTTTCATGGCAAATGATGTGTGATACTATACCAAATCCAGGTAGGATTAGAATGTAAACTTCGGGGTGTCCGAAGAATCAAAATAAGTGTTGGTAGAGGATTGGGTCCCCACCTCCTGCGGGATCGAAGAATGATGTATTTAGGTTACGATCCGTTAGTAGTATTGTGATTGCTCCTGCTAGAACTGGTAGGGAAAGTAATAGTAATAGGGCGGTAATGGCAATTGATCATACGAATAGGGGAATTCGTTCAGGCTTTATGCTCTTTGGTTTTATATTGATTGTGGTTGTAATGAAGTTTACTGCCCCTAGAATGGATGATACTCCTGCTAGGTGTAATGAGAAGATTGCTAGGTCTACGGATGCTCCGGCATGGGCAATTCCTCTAGCTAGAGGAGGGTAAACAGTTCATCCTGTTCCTACTCCGCTTTCTACTGTTCTACTAGTGAGAAGAAGAGTTAAGGATGGAGGAAGTAGTCAGAATCTTATGTTGTTTATTCGTGGGAATGCTATATCTGGTGCCCCCAATATTAAAGGTACCAATCAGTTTCCGAAGCCACCAATTATAATTGGCATGACTATAAAGAAAATTATAACAAAGGCGTGGGCTGTGACAATGACGTTGTAGATTTGATCATCTCCAATTAGAGATCCTGGTTGTCCTAGCTCTGTTCGAATAAGCATTCTTAATGAGGTTCCTACCATTCCTGATCAAGCTCCAAATACAAAATATAAAGTTCCAATGTCCTTGTGATTAGTTGAGAAGAATCATCGGGTGAAGATTAGTGGGATGGCTGAGATTAATAAGTAGGCGATAGGCTGTAAATCTATTTAGGGGCATTTACGTTGCTCTTCCACTATATTTCTTTTCCCGGGAGCCTTGTATTCATTTTGTGATTATAGAATGCAATTCTGTAGGGGTAAGTTAGAGACTTACCAAGGCCTAAAGGAAGCCCTTTATTTATAGCTTTGAAGGTTATTAGTTTGCTTTTAACTTAAGGCCTTCGTCTAATTAATATTGGCGATGATTGTGCAGATTACCATTCCTGTTAGGGAGATGGAGGATAGGATCACCGCTGTTATATTTTTTATTGTTTCGGGTTTATTTGATTTAAAGTTTCATTTTGGTTCAGTATTCAAGATCATAAATCTTGAGTAGGAGATTTTTAGGTAGTAGTACAGAGTGATTAGTGAGGTTACTACTACAATTGTTGCTAGTGGGGCCATGTTATTTATAATTATGGCTTGAATGACGATTCATTTTGGTAGGAACCCTAGGAATGGAGGTAGTCCCCCTAATGATAGTAGTGATGTGAATATTATGAATTTTATTAGTGTGGTTTCTTTGTTTGTTAATATGGTTTGGTTGATGAAAGATACTCCGGATAGCCTGATGGCGGATACTACTGTAAGCGCTAGTGTTGAATAGATTGTGAAGTATACTATTCATAAGTTTTCACTTGTGGTTAGTGCAATTAGTATTCATCCAGTGTGATTGATGGATGAGTAGGTTAGGATTTTTCGTATTGAGGTTTGGTTTAATCCTCCAATTGATCCAACAATTGTTGATAGTAGAATAATTCTTAGTGTGAATGCATTGATTTCAATCAGGTATGATATTAATATCAATGGGGCTGCTTTTTGCACTGTTATTAGTAGTGCACAGTTTTCTCATCTTAATCCCTCTATTACTCCTGGGAATCATCAGTGAAGGGGGGCTGCTCCACTTTTTAACAGGAGAGGGGTACAAATGATTATTGGTGTATAGGTTCTTCTTTCAAATGTGAATAGGTCTTCCGTTAGGGTTTTCATTACTACTATGAAAAGTAATGTTGCTGAGGCAAGAACTTGTACAATGAAGTATTTTAATGAGGCTTCTGTATTATACATATTTTTGACGTTGGATATCAAAGGGATAAACGATATTAGATTGATTTCCAGGCCTATTCAGGCCCCCAATCACGAGTTGGAGGATACAGATACTAATACGCCTCCTACTAGAGTGATTAGTAAAAGGATTTTGGTTGAGTTTCTAGGCATCAGAGAAGAGAGGTTAATGCTCTATTTATGGGGTATGAACCCATTAGCTTGACTTAGCTTACTTTTCTATGTTGAGACTTGTTTGTTATATCTTGGTGTATGGTGCACGGCGGCTTTTGATGCTTGACGGTGATAGTTTGATTCTGTTAGATGTAATGAAGGTAGTTTGATTACTACATATTTTATCCTATCACGATAGTCCTTTACTCAGGCTCATCATT